TTAGATATTCCAGGTATTCTATATTTTCTTGAAAAAGGCGCTCAACCCACAGGAACTGTTTATGATATTTTAAAGAAAGCGGGGGTTTTTACAGAATTTAGTCTTAATCAAATGGAAGTCAATTAATGAATTTAAAAATTTTGAACTATTAAATAAAAAAGAGAGAAGAGGGTGTGGGTGATTCGTAGATAGTTTTGGATCCTTTTTTTCTACTATACTATTTCCCCTCCCCCTCTTTTACTCTATTCAATTCATCCTTTTTTATTATTGTTACCATTACCATAGAATGCGATGTTCTTTAACGATCAAAATCGCCTTTTTTGCTATATCTTTATTGGGATATAAGATAGATAGAAAAAGATGAAGTGAATAAATGAAGGAGTTGGACCGGCGAGACCTATCCAATTTTTACATTACTGCCAATTGGATTGGCAGTTTTTCGTTGGAAATACATCAAATTAACAAAGAAATCGGGATTATTTCCCATTTTGTCCTTAATTTCTTCTTTGTTCTTTTTCGATTTAGAGATATTCTCTAGGGCTAAACCCAAGACAAAGATTTTATTCATTTCTATTTTTTTTTTCTAAGTATTCGATTTATTAGATTAATGTTGACAACAGTGTATCGAACAAATATAATTCGATCGTGTATAAACGCATCTCTTTATCTTCCCTAGGTTTGGTTTTTTACGTCAGTCAAAAGCAAATCAACTCAAAAGGGTGTGGGAATTCTACTAATTTCAAATCAAAAAGATGGGTTTATTAGATTGCTGGTGATACACGAGGTTGTTTTTGTGTGAGAGAAAGAAGAATTCTTTTTGTTATTTTTATTGCGATTGTATCTACACATAGTAAATTGGTTTTTTTTTGGGGGGGGGGGTTGCTAACTCAATGGTAGAGTACTCGGCTTTTAAGTGCGTCTAGCATCTTTTACACATTTGTATGAAGGAATGGATTCATTCATATCTTCGGTAGGGTTTGTAAGACCACGACTGATCCTGAACTGCAAGGAATGCATGGAAAAAGCAGCATGTCGTATCAATTGAAAATTCGGAGAATATTTCATTCTTAGTAAGCAAAAAATGAAATAAATTCAGAGTTGGGTCGAGTGAATAAATGGATAGAGTCCTAGGAACCCGATTCATTATAGGGAAAGAAAAAGCAACGAGCTTCTGTTCTTAATTTGAACGGTTCTCCGATCTAATTACACGTTAAAAATCTATTAGTGCCAGGATGGGGAAAGGTTTTTCCATGATTATTCTTTTTTTTTTTTTTTTATGAGTCCTAACTATTAGCTATTGCCCGCTTTGGGTTAGACATAAATGTGTAAAAGAAGCAGCATATTGATAAAGATAGTTTTTCCAAAATCAAAAGAGCGATTGGGGTGAAAAATAAAGGATTCCTAACCCATCTTAGTCTCTTATAACGAATCTAAACTAATTAGATTGAAAAAGAAAGAGAGGATAGAGAGTCCGTTGATGAGTCTATTTGTTTCCGAGGTATTTATTATTGTATTACTAGAATACCTTGCTTTGACCGTATCGCACTATGTATCATTTCATAACCAACAAATTCCTAACTTGGATTCAAATCGAATTTCAAATGGAGGAATTCCCGGGATATTTCGAACTAGATAGATCTCGACAACACGACTTCCTATACCCCCTAATTTTTCGGGAGTCTATTTATGCACTTGCTCATGATCATGGTTTAAATAGAAATAGATCTACTTTGTTCGAAAATGAAGTTGATTATGACAAAAAATATAGTTTAATAATTGTGAAACGTTTAATTACTCGAATGTATCAACGGAATCATTTGATTATTTCGGCTAATGGTTCTGTTCAAAATCCATTTTTGGGCCACAATAAGAATTTGTATTCGAAAATTCTATCAGAAGGGTTTGCAGTCATTGTGGAAATTCCATTTTCGCTACGAGTTTTATCTTCCTTTGAAAGGAAAGAGAAAGATATAGCAAAATCTCCTACTTTACGATCAATTCATTCAATATTTCCTTTTTTAGAGGACCAATTTTCACATTTAGATTATTTGTCACATGTACTAATACCCTATCCCATCCATTTGGAAATCGCGGTTCAAACCCTTCGCTACTGGGTGAAGGATGCCTCTTCTTTGCATTTATTACGTATCTTTCTACACGAGTATTGGAATAGTTTTAGTACTCCAAAAAAGCATATTACCCTTTTTTTAAAAGGGAATTCAAGATTCTTCTTGTTCCTCTATAATTCTTATGTATGTGAATACGAATCTATCTTCCTTTTTATCCGCAATCAATCTTCGCATTTCCAGTCAACATCTTCTGGAGTCTTTTTTGAGCGAATCCTTTTCTATGTAAAAATAGACCATCTTGTTGAAGTTTTTGTTGGGACTGATTTTCTGGACATCCGATCCTTCTTCAAGGATCCGAATATGCATTATGTTAGATATCAAGGAAAATCTATTCTAGCTTCAAAGGATACACCTCTTTTGATGAATAAATG